GAATCCGCCGCGTCCCGCAGCGACTGTTTGGGTTCGGGATCTTCCGAGTGAAATGGAGGCCTCAAATCACATGAAAAAGCTACGATTGTTAGTTTGTCACCAAGTTGTTAAAGTTGGTAGGATTTTTATAGTGGTGGTTTTGATAAGCGCAAGCCTATTCTGGGTTTAACCGCCGCGTTCGCTCACAAACTAGACGGGCTTGCAAAAGCATCCGAACCGATTTCGAATTCTAATTCGGTTTTTCGAACTTTACTTGAAACTGCCCAAAAAGGGTGTCGTCGGGTTCAGACTGAACACAAGGATTTTTTTCATGATATCGGTACGACAGATCGAAATCCTTCGGGAAAAAAACTGCTCCCTCGAGTACGAGCTGTCACAAACGAAAAGGAGAGTGGCCGTCCTAGTGGCGCTCTGCCTAGCTCTGGAACGCAATCGAAGAAGCCTTGCGGATTCCTGAGCTCTCTCTAAAGTTGGACAAAGAGATCGAATACTTGCGGGAAGTGGTTTCCGAGCAAGAGAAAGTGATTTACGAGAAAGAGGACGAGGTTAACGTGTTGAACCAATCCTACGCAGCCCTCGAAAAAGACTATCGCGTGCTCTCCAGGGAGCGGGACGCCCTGAAAAGCAAATTGGATTCGGCCCAATACCTCCTCGATTGGTATTGGCAAATCGATGAAAGACTTGAGGAAGAACAGGCCTTGGTTACAAAGTTGGGCATCCTGCCCCCCCGAAACCGGGAGCTACCTAAGGAGAAAATGGCTCTGCGACAAGAGATTCAATGGAGCCGCCAGCACCAGTTACTACTGGAGCTATAAAGGGCGTTCCGCAAGGCGCTTCAAAGGCGGGCTGGGGAACGATTCAAGCGCGGATGTAAAGGAGATCCAAATTACCTAACTAAGGTATTGTAAAAGAAAGATCTACTTTACTTTACTCATTTTTTACTCAAAAAAATGAGTAAAGTAAATAAATTAATAAAAAGATTGATACATAGGAGAAATAGAAGAATAGATAAGAAGAGATTCTTCCCCCCCTACATATTTTATAACTTCTCCTACAAAGAAGGTTGTCGTACCACTCCCATTCGTAATTCCACCAATTACTCGTCTATCAAAAAAATGAGTTAGTGCGGATAATCCTCTTATACCCCTACTTAAGGTTGTTGAATAAAAAAGATCTATGTAAGCACGATTTGATGACCAAGTATATATCACATTGATTATTTTGTCCCAAAGAAGTCTCTTAGGACTCATTTTCACAAATGAATTGATTAAGTCCAAATTCTGTAAAGATGAAGAAACAGGCCTATAAAAAAAGAATGCTACAAAGATTCCTACATAGGCTATACTGACTGAAAAAGTTGCATTTGTAAGAAAATCATACCAATCCGCAGAATTGTTCGAATTTTGATGTAAAAGATTTATAGACGGAGTTAACCATTTGGATAAGATATTCCTATTTAATTTAAATCCATTCCTCCTTGATCGAAAGGAATTCCTATAGATCCAACACACAAAGTAAATAGAGCCAACCCAAGCAGCGGCAATAACATAGTATTATGCGATTCATGAGGATATGGGGGAATTTCTTTATTGATATTGACAAAATGAGTCATTTTCATAAAGGATCGCCTCCTATTTTTGACATTCCCACCCATTGGACCCATTGGATCTATTTTTTTCGAAAAAAAGGAAGCCCTCTCATTATTATTCATTGTGGATAAAAGAAGATCTTTGTGAATTACTTTCCTTCCTTCTTTACCCCATATGGCTATTGAATAGAACGAGCTATTTTTTTTCCACTGAAATTTTGAAAATAAACGTTTAAATGCCCTTCAAAGGTAAGTAAATAGATCCGAAACATATAAAATGCAGTTAATCCTGCTGTGGAACAAGCTATGATCGCGAAAATAGGTGAATACAACCAACTATCGTTAAGAATTTCGTCTTTTGACCAAAAACAAGCAAGAGGTGGAATACCACAAAGAGAAAGTGTACCTAACAAAAAAGCAGTTTTTGTAATTGGCACATATTTTTGGAAACCCCCCATAAGAGCCATATTCTGACTTTTATCTGGAGAATATCCAATAATTCTTTCCATTGAATGAATAATGGATCCAGAGCCTAAAAATAATAATGCTTTCGAATAGGCATGAGTGATCAAATGAAATAAAGCAGCTTGATAAGACCCCATACCTAAAGCTAACATACTATAACCCAATTGCGACATTGTAGAATAAGCTAAACTTCTCTTAATGTCTAATTGAGCCAGAGCCAAAGTAGCTCCTAATGGTACTGTTATTATACCTATCAAAGAAATGAGATTCATTACGTAAGATATAACTGCGAAAAGAGGCAGAAGCCGGGCTACAAGAAAAATGCCCGCAGCTACCATAGTAGCAGCATGTATAAGAGCCGAAATCGGAGTGGGTCCCTCCATCAGGTAACCATACATGAAGGGGGAATTGTGCCGATTTAGCAATTGCACCGAGGAATAAAAGGGCGGCACACAGAGTCAGAAATAAAGAATTTATCCCATGATTCTCAATCAAGTTATTGACTATTTTGAACAAATCTCGAAATTCGAAACTACCCGTTATCCAATAAAGACCTAAGGTTCCTAATAAGAAACCAAAATCCCCCACACGATTAGTTACAAATGCTTTTTGACAAGCATTTGCCGCAATTGGTCGCGTGAACCAAAAACCTATTAATAGATAGGAACACATTCCAACTAATTCCCCAAAAATAGAAATTTGTATCAAATTAGAACTAGTAACTAATCCCAACATGGAAGCATTGGAAAAACTCATAGAAGCAAAAAATCTCAAATATCCTTGATCATGAGACAGATAATTGTCACTATAAATAAGAACCATGATTCCAACAGTAGTAATTAATATTGACATAATAGAAGTCAGTGGATCGATCAAGTCGCCAAACTCTAAGGAAAAATCATGATGGATGGTCCAAGACCATACATATTGATAAATGAAACTCCCGTTTCTTTGCTGAATAGCCAGGTCGGCCGAAAAAAGCATAACTATACTTAGTAATAAAACACTAGGAAAAGCCCACATGCGACGCAGATTTTTTGTTGCCGTCGGAACAAGAAGAAGTCCCACTCCTATTGCTAAAGGAACCGGAAGCGGAACGAAAGGTATGATCCATGCATATTGATATGTATGTTCCATAAGAAAATCAAAGTTTTTTCTATTCTTATTAATTGAATTGTTTCCGATTCACCAGCTCTTATCTCTTTCGGAAGGAACAATCAAATAAAAAAATCAAAAAAATAGGAAAGAACTCAAATAGAATTTTCCATTTTCAATCATTCCATTAATTCTTAGAAGAATTTCGATTCATAGAGCAAGTAAAAAGAATTCTCGTACTTGATTCTGATATGGGTCATAGGATCCATCAATAACTCGACCCAATCAAAAGAAGACCTGGGTCTTAGTTTATTCGGGAGAATTCACTAATTCTGATTGATAAGCTGCCTAGGCTTCCAGGAAACTCTACGAGACCTATCACTTCACTAACTGTCACTGCGCTTCGAATTGAAAGATGAGAATTTGGAGATAGCACGAAACCTAGATCGGGGATTTACTTTTAATTATTTTTAGGCTATATCGTTTATAGCGCGATAGTACCACATTTTACTTTTACTTTTCATCGAAAAGGCAGTGTATTGGTTTAGCCGGTTTCAATAATAAAATAGTATCGGGTTCGATATCTATGATTGACTGTGACTGAAAAAAAAATGGACTTTGAAGTCTTTTTCGTATATATTATGGATAGCGCTTTCTTGCGCTAGGATCTCAAATTTTCATTTTAGAATCCCACATTTTCATCGACATTTTCATCGAAAAGGTCGCGGGTGCGCTGGTTTAAAAAAGAAAAACAAGGCGCGGGTTCGCTATCTATACTGAAAAAAGATGAAATTTCACTAAATATTTTATATATATATAATTCAAATGAATATATGTGAATTCACTAATTCAATTGAATCCTAAGACTTCTCCAGCCAGATAAATGCTTACCCTATAGAAAAATAAAGTCTCAAGTATAGATTGCTATGGACCTATTGAGCCAATGACTATTCAAGATTCCATATTGAATCAATTCCATTCATGATTCCATATTGAATCAATTCCATACGGGTCTCAAACAAGAGGGATGTTATGGTAAAACTTCGTTTAAAACGATGTGGTAGAAAGCAACGTGCGACTTGAAGGACATGATCGTCTGTGGACTCTTACATCCACCATTTTATATAGGAATAAAGATGCTCTTGGCTCGACATAGTTTGTTCTGTTCCACTAGACCAACCCTTTTTGCTGGGTTGTAAATAGTACCTGATGGAGCTCGAGCAGAAAGTAAAGTATTTATTCATTTCTCAGGGACAAGGGTCTAGGGTTAGTGTCAATCAATAAGTTGGAACAACTTCGTAAGTATATCTTCAATATAGAAATCGAAAACATCCAAATTCAACAAAAGTTTCGAGGAAATTTTGTTGGAATTGAGAAAACTATTTCGATTTCGATCACAAGTCTATCACACGGGAATCAACCGTTCGTATGATTCTTCGCTAGAAAGAAATCGCAAAAGGTACGTTGCTGCCATTTTGAAACGATTAAAGATCACCGAAGTAATGTCTAAACCCAATGATTCAAAGCAAAGATAAAGGATCCCGGAACAAGAAAACACCATTTTTAATTGTCTCAACCATTGGAACCAGGAATCAAAAAAAGGGGGGGAGTCTAAACGAGACAAACAAAAGGGGTTAGAGACAGCTCAATAAATGAAATGACTACGTCTAAGGTAAGGATTTTCCTTTTAGCTCTTTGAGAATTAGACAACTTGAGTTATGAGTACGGATGATTTTTCTTTTCTTTTTCGGGACGGAAGAAAAAACGAATCAAAGCATAGTAATGAATTTGAGAATTTTATAGATCTATTTGGAACTATATAATTCAAATCATTCTTTCTCGAGCCGTACGAGGAGAAAACCTCCTATACGTTTCTAGGGGGGGGCATTGTTCATCTATATCTATCCCAATGAGCCATCTATCGAATCGTTGCAATTGATGTTCGATCCCGAAGAGAAGGAAGAGATCTCGGGAAAGTGGGTTTTTACGATCCGATAAAGAATCAAACCTATTCAAATGTTCCTGCTATTCTATATTTCCTTGAAAGGGGTGCTCAACCCACAGGAATTGTTCATGATATTTCAAAAAAAGGGATAGTTAGTTATAGTTAAGTCGGGTTAATTAAACGAACGAAAATGAATGAAAAAGTGGGTCAAGGGGGGCCGTCCTATAGGAGTATTGTGTCATTGTTTCTTTTTTATTCCCCCCTTTCTTCCTCTATTCATACCTATTTACGATTCGATTAATCCCATACAATCCCATATTCTATTTCTAATTCTCTTTCTAAATTTAGAAAGAGAATTAGAAATAGAAATTCTAAAAAGATTCTAAATATAAAAAAGAAAAAAAGAAGAAATTCTAAAAAGAAAAATTCGAAAAAAATAGATAGATAATAACGACCAAAATGATTTGAATTGAGACAGCAGAAATAAAAGAAATAATAAAGGAGCAATGGCTCATAGATCTTATCTAGGGTACGGAGGACCCTTTCTATTCTTAATTATGAGAAAATTCAAATTAAGAGTGTTATCATCCTAGGTGTGGCTATCTTGCTGGGAGCGAACTCCAGGCGAAGATGAAGCGCATGGATCCAAGTTATGCCTTGGAATGAAAGACAATTCCGAATCCACTTTGTCTACGAAGAAGGAAGCTATAAGTAATGCAACTATGAATCTCATGGAGGGTTCGACCTGGACAGGCTCTAAAACAGAAAAAAAGATAGATATAAATCAAAAAAAGAGCAATAGCTCATATTCTAATTCTAGGAGAAATAAAAGAGAAATAAAATGAATAGGCTAACCATATTGAGGAATAATATGCGAGCGGTATTTCGCTTGATACGTCGGGGTACGGACTTTGCGGGAAGTTTTTTCCTGAAAATTTTCGGGCCTGCGGTGGCCCAGGTGATCAGAACGCATTTGCCCTCAACCCTCTTTGGCATTTGCATAGGTTGGTGTTTGTGGAAATCTTCCGGAAAACCGCCATCGGCTCCGGCCGCCCCTAGCGTGAGTTTGTGCCAATGCCAAACAGTACAAGAGTCGGCGGATAGTGTTCAACAGAACCTTGGAGAAAACGAGACTCGTGGGTCTAATGCCGATTTCGACGTTCAAGTAATTGGACCACAAGCGGAACCTACGGAGAATCTTGAACACACAGGAACTGAGACTAATAACACTAATGCCGGGTTCTTGGGCAGAATCGACTTAGCTCAGGGTCCGTTTTCTCTGGCGGATCAACGCTATTTTGCGAACAAATATCATCACTTTGAATTTCATTTTAACCAAGCCAACGCTTCCGCCCGAGCGGATGCCTTGGAACGTGACACGGTTATCCAGAAATTCTTTCAGCTTCTACGAGTCTTCAATATCGAGGCGCTCGCGCCTGTTGTAGACACTCGATATTCAGAGTACGGGGAAGTTCTGAAATCACTAGAGTTACGGATGAAGGAGAACATCCAAAAAATGAGCTATTATCGTTGCCTAGAAATTGAACTCTATGGAAACATGTTCGGTAGGGTGCGGGAGTATTTGAGAAGGGTTTCACCTCAGCCGAACCAGTCGCAGCCTTCCGGTTCCGCACGTTTCCTCACCGGAGAGTCGAGTACGGCGAGGCAAGCTCAGCCGAACCGCTTCGATCCTTTAAGGATAGGGCGGGCCGGTTCCGTAACCAGAGAGTCGAGTACGGCGAGGCAAGCTCAGCCGAACCAGTCGCGGCCTTCCGGTTCGGTACGTTTCCTTACCGAAGAGTCGAGTACGGTGAGGCAAGCTCAGCCGAACCGAGTCGATCCTTTAACTCTCGATCCTATAAATCTGGGTGGGTCCGGTTCCGTAACCGGAGAGTCGAGGACGACGAGGCAAGCTCAGCCGAACCGAGTCGATCCTGTCAATCCAGGTCGGGCCGGTTCCGTAACCGGAGAGTCGAGGACGGCGAGGCAAGCTCCGCCGAACCAATTGCAATTGGCTCGAAAGTTGAACCGATTGGATCGAAGGTTGCGGCCTTCCGTTTCCGTTTCCGTAACCGGAGAGTCGAGGACGGCGAGGCAAGCTCATCCGAACCAATTGGCTCGAAGGGGGAGGGCGTGGCAAGCTCAGCCGAGTCGATTCAAGCCTCTCAATCTACCCGGTGGGGCCGGTTCCGTAACAGGAGAGTCGAGGACGGCGAGGCAAGAGTAAAGAAGCTCACGAACTAGTCTCGATATCCTGCGATTCTCGGGGTGCTCAACCCACAGGAATTGTTCATCATATTTCATTTCAAAAAAAGGGATAGTTATAGTTAAGTCGGGTTAATTAAACGAACGAAAATGAATGAAAAAGTGGGTCAAGGGGGGCCGTCCTATAGGAGTATTGTGTCATTGTTTCTTTTTTATTCCCCCTTTTCTTCCTCTATTCATACCTATTTACGATTCGATTAATCCCATACAATCCCATATTCTATTTCTAATTCTCTTTCTAAATTTAGAAAGAGAATTAGAAATAGAAATTCTAAAAAGATTCTAAATATAAAAAATATAAAAAAGAAGAAATTCTAAAAAGAAAAATTCGAAAAAAAAAAAAATAGATAGATAATAACGACCAAAATGATTTGAATTGAGACAGCTAAAACAAGACACGAGAAATAAAAGAAAAGACACGAGAACTAAAAGAAATAATAAAGGAGCAATGGCTCATAGATCTTATCTAGGGTACGGAGGACCCTTTCTATTCTTAATTATGAGAAAATTCAAATTAAGAGTGTTATCATCCTAGGTGTGGCTATCTTGCTGGGAGCGAACTCCAGGCGAAGATGAAGCGCCTGGATCCAAGTTATGCCTTGGAATGAAAGACAATTCTGAATCCGCTTTGTCTACGAAGAAGGAAGCTATAAGTAATGCAACTATGAATCTCATGGAGGGTTCGACCTGGACAGGCTCTAAAACAGAAAAAAAGATAGATATAAATCAAAAAAAGAGCAATAGCTCATATTCTAGGAGAAAAAAAAAAATGATAACCATATTGAGGAAAAATATGCGAGCGGTATTTCGCTTGATACGTCGGGGTACGGACTTTGCGGGAAGTTTTTTCCTGAAAATTTTCGGGTCTGCGGTGGCCCAGGTGATCAGAACGCATTTGCCCTCAACCCTCTTTGGCATTTGCATAGGTTGGTGTTTGTGGAAATCTTCCACAAAACCGCCATCGGCTCCGGCTGCCCCTAGCGTGAGCTTGTGCCAATGCCAAACAGTAGAAGAGTCGGCGGATAGTGTTCAACAGAACCTTGGAGAAAACGAGACTCGTGGGTCTAATGCCGATTTCGACGTTCAAGTAATTGGACCACAAGCGGAACCTACGGAGAATCTTGAAGACACAGAAACTGAGACTAATAACACTAATGCCGAGTTCTTGGCCAGAATCGCTCAGGGTCCATTTTCTCTGGCGGAGCAACAAGATTTGGCGAACAGATATCGTGAAATCAGATTTCATTATAGCCAAGCCAAAGCTTCCGCCCGAGCGCATGCCTTGGAACGTGACACGGTTATCCAGAACTTCTTTCGGTTTCTACGAGCCGCCAATATGGATCCTCCTCTCTCGGACCGTAAGCGCTCTGTTATACTAGCTCGGAATTCAGAGTACGAGCAATTTCTCAAACTAAAGCACTCACAAATTCTCACTTCCTGCGAGATAATGAACTATTATCGTGTGGAAGAAGCTGAATTCCACACGAGAATGTTCGGTAGGGTTCGAGAGTATTTGCAGAAGGGTTCACCTCAGCCGAACCGCTTCGATCCTTTAAGGATAGGGCGGACCGGTTCCGGAACCGGAGAGTCGAGTACGGCGTGGCAAGCTCAGCCAAGTCGATTCAAGCCTCTCAATCTACCCGGTGGGGAGCCTTCCGGTTCCGTAACCGGAGAGTCGAGGACGGCGAGGCAAGCTCCGCCGAACCAATTGCAATTGGCTCGAAAGTTGAACCGATTGGATCGAAGGTTGCGGCCTTCCGGTTCCGTAACCGGAGAGTCGAGTACGGCGAGGCAAGAGTAAAGCTCGTCCGGAGATCACGAACGAGTCTTTTTTAAGACTCGACCGCGCGGAGAAAAGCGGAAAAAAAGCGCAAAGAAGAGCTAGGAATGAACCCCGTTAAATGCAAAATTTCCATTAGACAATTCCCATTCGATTCGAATCAGGATTCGGCTAGAAAGCTCCCTTTCTAGCCGAATTCTTCTTTCTTCAGAGAAATATTTCAGGAACTCAATTCACCGACCTAAAAACTGTATTAAATCACTTTGTTTTTTGATTTAATATTTAATATAGGAGTAATTCACCATGATCATAGGCATTTGCACTTGGATACAGAATACACTTTTCAGGTCTCACTGGATCCAAGGTATTGTAAACCAGTTCTGGTACACTGTCTTGGGCATTGGCCTGGGTTGGTTCTGTTGTTTTTTGAGGTTTCGACCCTATCCCAAACCGCCGAGCCCTCAAGCGGCCCTGTATGTTAGGGTGATTCCGTCACATCCGGAAACAGCTACGGATAGTGTTCAACAAATCGAAGAAGACGTACGAAACCAGACTCATAGGGCTAATGCCCGTTTCTCACGTTACCTGTTGGGAACAATCGACTTAGACCGAAGTCCGCTTTCTCTTGTGGATCGAGAGTATTTTGCGGCCCAATCTCGGGAAATCCGATTTAGGTCTGACCAAGTAGAAGCGAAACTCCTAGACCTATTCACGCTACGTGATGACCTCTGTGCTAGACTGCATAAGGGGTATAGCCTGCGAAGAAACTTAAATGTAAATGCGGTCGAGCACACGAACGCTTTGGGGATTTTGGAGCCACTTAATACAAACCACTCCCAACGCCTACAAGAAGTTCACGCGAAGATTGTCCACTTACTCGAGGTGAGTGCTTTTTATCGCTTGAGAGGGGCGCAATTAAGAGTGGAAATGGTCTCTAGGGCCAGAACCGCTGCTATTGGTATTCAAACTCAGCCCGTGCAACTTGCAGGGGTTCCCTTGAGTCGAAGGTCGCAGGGTGGCGAGCCTTCCGGGTCCGTACCTTTCCTCACCGGAGAGTCAAATACGTCGAGGCAGGAGTAAAGCTCGTCCGGAGATCACGGACGAGTCTTAAAAAAGACTCGATATCCTTAGGATCTAGGTAGATTCTCTAGGTCAGGTTTTTTTTTATTGAAATTCCATTTTTTTGGTTGCAACCTTCCTATTGTCATCTTGAAAATAGTGTCAAGAGGTTCGGGACTTGGAAAAAGAGAAGGCCTGGCTCCAAGTTGTTCAGGCATAGTGGCCTTGATTTTCGCGACCCTTTGACTTAGGATGAGTCAGTTCTATTTCTCGATGAGGGCGGGAAAGGGATATAACTCAGTCACCCGGACGGGACTCATCCGTTCGAGCCTGATTATCCCTAAACCCAATGTGAGTTTTTTGCTCCCCTGCCGTGAATGAGAATGGATAAGAGGCTCGTGGGGTTGGCGTGAGGGGATAGAACTGGCTATCAAAAACCTGTAAGTGAAATACCGTCTGGACGGTATTCACAAAAAAAAATGGAGGGATCTTATGACACAACTATGGGCGGACTTACTCAAAGTAGTTGAAATTCTTATCTGGTCTGGTGGATTGTATTAAGCTACATAGAGTTTTGGGGGGCCAAATGGGGGCTTTGGAAAATTCCGCCGGACTCCAAACCTGCATCGCAGGTTCAGGAAATCGACGATGAAAAAGAAACAGCAATGGAGCCGGGGAGTGCTTCGGTTTCGCCCGCACCTGACTCCTTGGGGCTCATTGCTGCGGTTGGCAGCGAAAATGACTCTTACTTATGGGCGCTCTCGGAAAATCCCGCTGGGGTTGCGGGAGCGGAAGGATACGAAAGTGACGGGGAGAGCGACCGGTCGGAGAGTTCTAGAACGCCGCTGCTGCTAGAAATGGCGCTAAGAATCAAAAAGTTTGAATTGGCAAAAGTCAATATAAAACGCAAAGAATTAGCCAAAAAATTGCTGCGCCTAGAGAAACTCATAAGAGAATCTGAGGATCCGCGTAAACATCAAGAACAGTGGGAAAGGGAGAAAGATTTCCTTGATCAATTGACCCTATCGACGCCCTTCTTGGAATACGAAGTCTCAACCTTGACAAATCGGGTCGAGCTCTTTGAATATGAGAGAACCCGAATAGCGATAGCGGCTGCTATTCCAAATCAACCCCGGCAAATTCACTCTTCGATCACCCTCCGGGAAAGCGCTCCGTCCGGGTCAGAAACCGTCCTCACTGGACAATCAAGTAATACGGGTCAGGACGAAAGCTCCCCATCGACCCTAGAGTAGAACTAGGAATCCGTCCGACTTCCTCGATTCATACCTATGATTCGATTGATCTCATACAATCCCGTATTCTATCATTCTATTTATTCTGGTTCTATTCTGGTTCTAATAGAACCAGTCCTTTTAAAGTCGGAGCTTCGGCTCAGGATTGAAAAAAAAATGTTCCACAACTTCTTCCAAACTATGTTCTCTGTCTTTCTGAAAGAGACTCAACCTTGCGGATTTTTATGGGGGGCTTTCTGGTGCGCGCTACATTTCTGGGGGGGATGGATTGGGCTTTTAGCTTCCCCAGAGCTTCTTCGAATCCGCCGCGTCCCGCAGCGACTGTTTGGGTTCGGGATCTTCCGAGTGAAATGGAGGAGAGTGAAATGGAGGAGAGTGAACTCGAGGAGACTGAACTCGAGGAGAGTGAAATAAATGGAAGAGACTGAACTAGAAGAGAGTGAAATTGAGGAGAGTGAAATGGAAGAGACGGAACTAGAAGAGAGTGAAACGGAAATGGAGGCGGGTCAGATGGAAGAGACTCAAATAGAAGAGAGTGAAATTGAGGAGATAGATCTGGAAAGCAAAACTCAGACTGACCAAGTGTCAGCAAAACAATTCGAATTCATAGAACTATCTATCTACCAAACTACACAAAGACAAAGGATATACCCTGCGAAACGCACGACTTTCCTCCTTAAAGCAGGGCGAGCGCCCAAGCGATTTAGTGAAAAGAATGGATGCCTATTTGACAAGCGAGCTCAACCGCCGAAAAAAATTGGAGGAATCGATTTACGTCTTACTAATTTACGTCTTACTAGACGAAATTTCCGTCTTAGAAAAAAAGAAGTCCGAGTTAGTAGAGACGGCCCAGAAGGATGCTGCTATTCGAAATGAGCCCCTCCGCAGGAAAATTCCCGGGGTTAAGTTGAGCCAAGCAAGGGTCGATCACCCTGGGGCTCCACAAGGAAGCCCCAAAAGGCGCGCCTTCAGGTTCAGGAAAACGGGGCTCACTGCGCCCGGCGCTGCGGGGCAGGACGAGAGCTCCCTGGCGACCCCGGACGAGCTATAGTGGAACAGGGTGAATTCGAAAACCTCTCTTACGATATAGATTCGAATGAGGGTTCGGATAGAAAGGTACCAATCAGTACGAATTCTTCTTTCTTCGGATATTGTATGTTGTAAAAAAGGTTCCCCTAAAAATACAAAAGAACCTATCCCATTTTTTACCTAGGAATATTCTATGCGAGGCACGCGTATCTCTATTGTATGTTATCAAGGAAGTCTCATCTAGGGAATAAATAGAATAAAGAATAAAATAAAAAGAATAATCCGAACAATACATGTCTTTCACATCCAACTCTAAACAATGAGTAACCTCTTCATTTTTGAATGGCGGTTCCAAAGAAACGTACTTCTCTATCAAAAAAGCGTATTCGTAAAAATATTTGGAAAAGAAAGGGGTATTGGGCAGCGAGAAAAGCATTTTCATTAGGGAAATCTATTTCTACCGGGAATTCAAAAAGGTTTTTGTACCACACAAAAAAAAAAAAACCAAGTCTTGGGTTTGGTACGACAAAAAAAAAAAAAACCACGTCTTGGGTTTGGTACGACAAAAAAAAAACCACGTCTTGGGTTTGGTACGACAAAAAAAAAAAAACCAAGGCTTGGAAGAATCTGAATCAATATGACTCCCTGAATTATCATTTCTAAAATGAAGGATTCCCATTAACTCATATTTTTCTTTTCAACGGATCAATACGAGACGGGACTGGTTATTGCGGTATGCCGAATAAGAAGTCCTCCGCTTACTGTATTCTCCATTTTTTGACGAAGTAGTGAAGGACAAGATACAAAGTCTTAGCTTTCTTTTTAGTAGGTTTTTCTAATTTGTGAGATGGGGGTTGTCATTTTCCTCATCGATTCACTTTTCATAATACACTAACTAAAAGAAAAGTCTTCTTTTTCCTTTAGGAATAGGAAGGATTTTTTTGGATTATGTATTCCTAGTAGTCCAAATAAGGGTCCTATATTTGGGCTGTGGAATCCATCAAGATCTATATCTATATATAGATCTTGAGAGCTTTCTTTTCTAATATAGAATCTTTTTTTTTTTTGAAGTACGCTAAAATTCCGATAAAGATTGAAACCTTTTAGTTCTATGCCTGGATAGAGGACAGAATATCTAGTTCCAACTGCTGCATTTCCATTCCAGGCGAAGTGAAACCAACGTAAAGCCCTTTGTGAAAGTGAAACCTAACACCCTACGATCCCACAATACTAATGATTGTTGAACGTTCAATTAGTAATTTGAACGAGTGTTTTTTCATTGATTGTCAGATTCCCTAAAAAAGATTTGATTGAATTGACTCCTTAGAATCTCGACGATTGAATATGGATGGGCTATTATGTTTTCGAGTAAGCCGCTATGGTGAAATCGGTAGACACGCTGCTCTTAGGAAGCAGTGCTAGAGCATCTCGGTTCGAGTCCGAGTGGCGGCATCTTCGAAAAGAGATACAATAAATCCTATAATGAATGGAATGCCTCATTTCCATTCCAGTGTTGAAGGATCCCCCTTTGATTTTTTATTTTAGGATTTTTTTTATGATATTCTCGACTTTAGAACATCTATTTACTCACATTTCTTTTTCGATCGTTTCAATTGTAATTACGATTTTTTTACTAACCTTATTATTAGTCTACGAAACGCTAGGACTCTATAATTCGTCAGAAAAAGGCATGATAGCTACCTTTTTCTGTATAACAGGATTGTTAGTTACTCGTTGGATTTCTTCGGGACATTTCCCCTTAAGTGATTTATATGAATCATTAATGTTTCTTTCGTGGGGTTTTTCCATTATTCATATGGTTCCACATTTTAGGAACCAAAAAACCCATTTAAGCGCAATAACCGCGCCAAGTACTATTTTGACTCAAGGCTTTGTTACTTCAGGTCTTTTAGCGGAAATGCATCAATCCACAATATTAGTACCTGCTCTCCAATCTCAGTGGTTAATGATGCACGTAAGTATGATGGTATTGAGCTATGCAGCTCTTTTATGCGGCTCGTTATTCTCAGTAGCGCTTCTAGTCATTACATTTCGAACACGCATAGATATTTTTGGCAAAAGAAATCATTTATTAACAGGGTCATTTGTTTTTGATGAGATCCAATACGCAAATGAAAGAGGCAGTGTTTTACGAAACACTTTTTTTCTTTCATTTCGAAATTATCACATGTATCAGTTGATTCAGCAATTGGATCGTTGGAGTTATCGTGTCATTAGTCTAGGGTTTCTCTTTTTAACCATAGGTATTCTTTCGGGCGCGGTATGGGCTAATGAGGCATGGGGGTCATATTGGAATTGGGACCCCAAGGAAACTTGGGCATTTATTACTTGGACCCTATTTGCAATTTATTTACATATGAGAACAAATCAAAATTTTCAAGGCACGAATTCTGCAATTGTGGCTTCTCTTGGATTTCTTATAATTTGGATATGTTATTTTGGGGTCAATCTATTAGGAATAGGATTACATAGTTATGGCTCATTCACATTAACATCGAATTGAAGAAGCGACCCAATAGGAACATAGTCTGAAGTTTGTGTGAGTTTTTGAGAACCATTTGAATCCAGTAGTGATTCAAATAGTTCTCAAAAACTCCAAACGTATCTGATTCGAATGGACTTCATTTTCTTTTTCCTTAAGATAAGGAAAAAGAAGACTTCTTTTTTTTCATTGTCCAGCGAATGGTTTTTGAAATCATAGCATTATTTTCTATCTTATTCATGAAAACTATCTTATCTAGAAAAGTAATTAGATAGGATAGCTTCTACCTTGTCAACGGATAGTGAGAGAAGGAAATCCGGATAAATACCAATCCCTATTACAGGTAGAAAGATACAGATCGAAACTAAAAGTTCTCGTGGTCCAGAATCCAAAAAAGAAGCGTTTGGGGCAGGAAATTGCTTGTATCCATAGAACATCTGGCGTGACATAGATAATGAATAAATAGGAGTTAATAGCATTCCAATTGCCATTACAAAAGTAATGAGTATTTTTGGCATTAAAAGATATTTTGGACTGGTAATTATTCCAAAAAAGACTACCAATTCGGCAACAAAACCACTCATTCCCGGCAATGCAAGAGAAGCCATCGAGAAGCTACTGAACATTGTAAATATTTTAGGCATTGGGATAGCTATTCCGCCCATTTCGTCGAGATAAACAAGACGTATTCTATCGTAACTCGTTCCTGCCAATAAAAAAGCGCAGCACCAATAAATCCGTGAGAAATGATTTGTAAAATGGCTCCATTCAGTCCTGTATCGGTTATAGAACCAATTCCTATAATTGTAAAACCCATATGAGATACAGAAGAATAGGCTATTCTCTTTTTTAAATTGCGTTGGCCGGGAGATGTTGAAGCTGCATAGATTATTTGAACTGTACCTATTATCATCAACCATGGAGAAAATAGAGAATGAGCGTGGGGTAAGAATTCCATATTGATCCGAACCAATCCATACGCTCCCATTTTTAATAAGATTCCGGCTAGAAGCATGCACGTACTGTAATGTGCCTCCCCATGGGTATCTGGTAACCATGTATGTAGGGGTATAATCGGTGATTTGACAGCATAAGTAATAAGAAATCCAAAATAGAATATTATTTCCAATGCCACCGGATACGATTGATTCGCTGAGGTTTCAAAATGTAAGATTGGTTCGTTGGAACCATAGAAACCCATGCCCAGAACTCCCATTAATAGAAAAACAGAACCCCCCGCAGTGTACAAAAGAAACTTTGTAGCTGAGTACAAACGTTTCTTTCCTCCCCACATGGATAGAAGTAGGTAAACAGGAATTAATTCTAACTCCCACATGATAAAAAAAAGTAAAAGATCTCGAGAAGAAAATGATCCTATTTGGCCGCTGTACATTGCTAAATCAGGAAATGGAACAATCGTGAATCCCGAGTCACTGGCCGAGCCGCTAAAGTCGCTAAAGTAGTGATGAATCCCGTCAGTAAAACGGGTCCTATGGAAATTCCATCGATTCCGAGTCTCCAGTGAAAATCCAAAAAATGGATCCATCTGGAATCCTGTTCTAATTGGATTAATGGATCGTCAAATTGGAAATGATAACAGAATGCATAGGTCGTTAGCAGTAGTTCTATTGTGCATATAGAGAGAGTATACCACCGAATCATCTTATTTCCCCTATGAGGAAAAAAGAAAATGGAAGAACCCGCGGATATCGGCAAAATCACAATTATTGTTAACCAAGGAAAAGAATTCGTGGTAAAGACAAGATACACTTTGACCAAAAAACCCGTGCTCGAAATAATCTTTTTGATCGAGTACGGGTTTTTGTCGGTAAGGAGAAAAAAATGGGTTCAAGTAGAGTTTTCTAGAACATATCAATAAGCTAGCCCCATGCTTCGCGTTGTCTCATGCCATAAATAAACCCGGACACTCAAGAAATCTGTTGGACAAGCGGATTCACACCTCTTACAACCTACACAGTCTTCCGTTCTTGGGGCAGAAGCAATTTGCTTAGCTTTACATCCGTCCCAAGGTATCATTTCTAATACATCTGTGGGGCAGGCTCGCACACATTGAGTACACCCTATACATGTATCATAAATCTTTACTGAATGTGACATGGTATCTATCCACTTTTTGAACGGCATAAATTTTCGATCTAGTAAACTAATCATATATCGTAGACACCAGACGAATCGAGGGTTTACCAGAATCGATTTCGAATCAATCTACTTCTGGATCTGCTCATGATAGCGGTCCAAGATACTTTGATTTATTACCTTTTAGCAAACATGGGCCTATAGTTTGTTTCTATCGTACATACCAATTTGAATTGGTGAATATTCTATTCGGTATTTATATGATTACCGCTAGTTATTCAGCAAGTTCGATTGATTGATACGAGTGGATTTTCTGTTACGATGAATTGACGAAACAATAGCAGGTCCAATAGCGGCTTCAGCGCCTGCAATAGCTATCACAAAAATCGCGAAAATGTCTCCTTTTAATTGGCGACTATCAAATAAATCAGAAAATGTTACGAAATTCATATTAACCGCATTCAGTATAAGCTCAAGACACATAAGTGCTCTAACCATATTTTGACTTGTGATCAATCCATAAATACCGATAGAAAATAAATAGGCACTCAAAACAAGTTCATGTTCAAGCATCATTGACCAACCCCTCATCAATCTGGATTTATTTGCTTTCAATAGGAACAAAAACGCCACCTTAATCCATTTTATTGATTAGAATCTCACAAGTGCAGAACAAGGGAAGGTATTGGTACTAGAATAGATTGAACTAAAACCATTTCCATTTTATACATAAAAAATAGAAAAATGGAATTGAAGTGAAGGAAAATGGGTGTGATAAGAAGGAAGTCTTTCTTTTTTTGAGAGGACAGAACTCTTTCATTCGAAGTCTTTTTTTTTATTACTGACGGGCCATAACAATTGCACCTATCAAGGCAACTAAAAGAATTAGAGAAATGAGTTCAAAGGGAAGAAAAAAATCTGTTGATAAATGAGTCCCAATTTGTTGACCATTATTTAAAAAATCCTGCTCTAAAATCTGGTTTGATCTTGTAGTCCAAATAATACCGTACCATGAAGTATCTGGGACAGTAGTAATTAGTGAAACAAAAAGACTTGTACAAACCAGGGAAGTTACTCCTTCTCCAACGGTCCAAACACCGAAATCCTTGTAATATTCTGAGTCATTCATGAACATCACAGCGAATACGATTAACACATTTATGGCCCCCAGGTAAATAAGGAGCTGTGCTGCAGCTACAAAATGGGAATTCGATGGAATATGGAATAAGGATATACAAAAAAGAACCAACCCCAAGGAAAAGGCAGAAAAAATTGGATTGGTAAGTAATACCACTCCCAGACCTCCTAATAGAAGAACCGATCCCAAAAATACTAAAAGAAAATCATGTATTGGTCCAGTTAAATCCATTATATGTCAAATAATAGAGAAATAAGCTTAAATGTTTCATGATCTTTTTTTTTGACCAGACCAGGAAAAAATAGGTTACCCGACTCTTTTTAGGATATGCTACTAACGGAATCCAATCCTAGATGGGGTGGGGGTTGATATAGAAATTAGATGTAGAATAATTTTATTTGAAATATTCGTAATATAGTATAGAGAGATGTAGATTTCGAAAAAATCACGGATAATCTATGTTTGCAAGACACGATTCTGAGCAATGAATCCAAAATCAATAGCTAGGACTTTGACTTATTCGCCGAGCAAAATGAAGGATTTGCTCCTTTAGTAATAGTAATTGGAGTAATTGGTAATCCAATCAAGCGGTTTACCCATTTTTTATGGGATTTGAGTCGAATTCATAATGGTTATAATTACGGAATCTCCAATTACTGACATTGGTAACCGACCCAAGGAAATTTGATTCTAATTCAATTCGTGACGATTATAAGTAGAAAGTTCATATTCTTCAGATTTTTTTATTTATTTTATAATTTATTTATTTTTATATAGAATGAAAATTAGGGTTTTATATATATTCTATATAACATATAATATAATATATTGAAGTATAGTTATTCTATTTTTCTTCTGTTATTGTATTGACATTTTAAAAATTTTCAGGAATAACAGTCGTATGGATAAAAGGCATCTTCACGCCCTAGTCAAAAAATAGGGTTTTTTAATTATTTTAAAGATAAAAAAAATAGCAAGAAAGGCGTGGCAGAGTCTGTTCGAGTTTCTCAAGTACCTGCGATTTCTTTATTCTCTAGGATTAGTTTCCGAAAACGGGTTTGACTCGCCCGAAGTAGGGAAATTGTTCCTTGAGTTTTTTGTTAGGTTCTTCGGATTGTTAGAGATAGTTGTCGAAATTTATATTTTTTTCCAGATGGGTATCCTTAGGTATCCTTATTAGGTTCTTAATGGGGTTAACTCATTTATTCATTTGGTTGATTCGGTTTAGTTTGCGTCCTCCTGTTTTTTTTCGCCTCCCTTATTTTTTTTTTTGCATCCCCCCTATTTTTCTAGCTATTTGAGAATGTTTTTGACCAAATTTTGGTCTATGTTCTCTTGACTTTGGAAAAATAACAAAAATAACGAGGACAAAACAGAATCAAAATAAGATCCATTATTGACTGAAAAAAAAAGAAGGAATTTCACTAATGAAAGTCAATGAAAGTGGAAAAGGGAACAAATATTATATCAAATGAATTATTATTAGATACTATATATATATTATATAATAATATATAATAGAAATATAATAGAAATATAATATATAATATAAATATTATACGATTGAGGAATAAGAAGAAACAGAAGTGTAAAGATTTCGAGGGAATTCTCAGGACTGTCTTATTCTATATTATATAGGTTTACAAAGTAAAATCCAAAAGGCAAAGGGAGGTCATTTTGATGTTCAACTTGTTTCGACTAGCTACTTTCGTCCGTTTATGCATGCAGATAAGCAATTCAGTCGTTGTGGCCGGACTCTTTTATGGATTTCTAACCGCAGGGGCCATAGGCCCCTCTTATCTCTTGCTTCTCCGAGCTCGGGTTATGGAAGAAGGAAGCGAAAAGGATGTATCAGCAACAACTGGTTTTCTGATGGGGCAGCTCATCATGTTCATATCGATCTATTATGCACCTCTCCATCTAGCATTGGGTAGACCTCATACAATAACTATCCTAAGTCTACTCTATCTTTTGTTTTATTTCTTTTGGCGCAATGACCAAGAAGACTTTTTTGATTCGGTAGCGACTACCAAAAATAGAATGCGTAATTTAGGCACTCAATATTTATTCCTTACTAATCTAATTTTTCCACTATTTAACCATTTCGTTTTGCCGAGTTCGACCTTACCTAGATTAATCAGTATTTATATGTTTCGGTGCAACAATAACAAGATGTTATTTTTAACAAGTAGTTTTGTTGGTTGGTTCATTGGTCACATTTTATGCATGAAAGGGTTTGAGTTGGTATTATTCTGGATACGGCAAAATCCTTCTATTAGATTGAATAAGTACCGTGCGGCAGACTTTAGAAATTCTCTGGAGCGAATCTTTACCATTCTAGTATTTCTCTCCTGTGTTTACTATTTAGGCAGAATTCCGTCACCTATAAAGATTGAGGATAAGAAAAAGAAACAAGAAAAAACCTCGGCAACAACAGAAACAGAAAGGGGGCAGAGTGAGGACGAAACAGATGTAGAAATAAACACAACTTCCAAACAGGGGCAAGAAGGATCCACCGAGAAAAACCCCTCCCTTTTTTCGGAAGATTCGGACAACATAGAAGATTCAGACAACCTAGATGAAAAACTGAAAGAAAAGAAAGACTTCTTTTCTTTTGAACGGCCTCTTGTAACTTTTATTTTCGACTATAAACGATGGAATCGACCATTGCGATATATACAAACTGGTGAATTTCCAAAGGCTCTAAGAAATGAAATGTCAGACTATTTTTTTTATACATGCAGAAGTGATGGAAAACAAAGAATTTCTTTTACATATCCACCCAGTTTATCAACTTTTTTTGAAATGATAGAAAGAAAGGGGTTTTTGTACACACCAGAAAAACTCCCCTCTGATGAACTGTACAATCATTGGATTTATACCAATGAACAAAAAAGAAATAGCCTGAGCAACGAGCTTTTCCATCGAATTGACGCTCTAGAACGGGGGTCTCTTGATCTGGATGTACTCGAAAAAAGGACTCGATTATGTAATGGTAATGATGAGACTGCACAAGAATGCTTGGCTAAAAGGTATGATTGTTTTTTGAATGGGCCCTCTCGTGGAACAACCCCAAAATTACCTCCAAGCGTTAAGAAAGAAAATGAGAACGAAAATAATGATTTAATCACCCCTACGGGGGATTCCAAAGAACAAGTGTGGATAAACAAGTTTTATGGTACCCTTTTCCCTGATTACCAAGAATTTGAACAAAAACTAGATACATTTGAGGAAAAATCATTATTGTCAGACCAAGGTAAAATGGATTCGGAAAATCAAGTGCAATCTTTCTTCGGTGCAAGTACAACTAAATCAAAGGATCAAACAATTCAAAAAAACACAAAGGAAGGACTTGACCTAAAGGAAGTTCCGAAAAAAAAAAGGGGGAGACCCCTAAAAGAAATGGAGAAAAAGGTTCCTCGCTGGACATATCAATTGCTCTCCAATTCTCAGGACCTCGAACTGAAGGAAGAAGACCTAGAGGGGTCTCAGATTATTCCAAGAAACTTTAAAATAATATTTATTATGGATTGGAAGGACTATTATACGAAGCTGGGGAGGGCGGAGGAGTATGATGAGAAGGATAAGAATCCTTTTGAGCTTTTACTAGATTATTCAAAACAATCGGATTTGAATCGAGATTTAATCCAAGGATCCGTACGCGCTCAAAGACGTAAAACAGTTATTTGGAAACTATTTCAAACAAATGTGCACTCCCCACTTTTTTTAGACAGAATAAACACAATTTTCTCCCCAATACTGAAAATTCTGAATCCAATCTTTAAGATCTTTAGGAATTGGATGAGAAAAGGCGCGGAAGTGAAAACTTGGGATTACGAGGAAGACGAGGCACAAGAAGGGGAAGACGAGGCACAAGAAAGGGAAGACGAGGCACAAGAAAGGGAAGACGCGGTAAAGGCCGAGGCAGAAAGAATGGAGGAGGAGCGACTAGAAATAGCAGAACTGTGGGATAGGACTCGGTACGCTCACGTAATAAGGGGTTTTCTGTTACTAGCCCACTTAATTCTTAGAAAATATATTGTATTACCCTCATTGATAATAGCCAAAAACTGTAGCCTTTTTTTATTATTTCCATTTCAATTCCCCGCTAAATTCCCTGAGTGGTACAAAGATTGGGACGAAGATTGGAAGGCGTGGAGCCGAGAAATTCATGTTAATTGTACTCACAGTGGCGTTCCAGTATCAGAAATAGAATTTCCGGAAAACTGGTTAACAGACGGTATGCAGATAAAAATCCTCTTCCCTTTCCGCCTTCGGTACAGTTTTCAACTACAGACCCATGATAAACAGAAAGATCCAATGCAAAAGAAAAGAAAAAAAGTGCAAAAGAAAAGAAAAAAAGTGCAAAAGAAAAGAAAAAAAGTGCAAAAGAAAAGAAAAAAAGCAAAATCTTCTTTTTTAACAACCTGGGGACTGGAAGCGGACCGGCCTTTTGGTGCTGCCCGAAAAGAACCTCATCCTCTTAAACCTATTTATAAAGCATTAAAAAAACAAATTAGAGAAGCGAAAAAAAAATGTTTTCTATTGTTAAAAAAAAAAGCAAAATGGATTTTAGATTTGTTTATCAAAATCAAACAACTTGAAAAAGTAAATCTAAATAAAAAATTTGGAGTGAGGGAAGGGTCTGAATTGAGTGAAACTCAACATGATAAAAATTTTCTAATAAGTAATCCGATTTTTGATGAATCGTCTAGTCGAATTCAATCTATGGCTATGGATTGGACAAAATCTTCACTTACAGAACAAAAAATAAAGGATCTGTCCGATAGGACAAGTACAATCAGAAATCAAATTGAAAAAATAACAAACGACAAGAAAACTAAATTTCGAATATCCGATAAAAAAATTAGTCCTAGCGAGGCAAATTTTGCGGAGAAAAGATTAGACTCGTCAAAAAACCTTTGGCAGATAGTAAAAAGAAGAAGTGTGCGATTCATAAGGAAAGGGCGCCTTTTTTTGCCATTTTTCATTGAAAGTATATTCTTTCAATCTCTCATTCATATTTTGGAGCGTCCTGTACAAACCTTTCTTGAATTACTTGAATTAAAAAACCAAATTAGTAATATATACAGTTACTATAAGCAAACAAATCAAAAAGGAATTGATGAAACAAATCAAAAAGGAATTGATGAAAATACAATTCATTGGATTTCGACTCTAAAAAAGCGGTTTTCTAGTATGAAAAATTCAAAGAATTTTTGTGGGATAGGTTCCTTGTCACAAGCATATGTATTTTACAAATTAGCACAAAACCCAGGTATTTACAAGTATCCTTTGAAATCTGTCCTTCGATATTCCCGACCCTCTCTTTTTCTTAAAGATAGAATAAAGCAATTTTTTGGAACACAAGGAATATTTCATTCCGAATCAAGGCATAAAGAACATGGAAATGCGGAAATGAATGAATGGAAAAACTGGTTAAGCGGCCACTATCAATATGATTTATCTCAGACTAGATTGTTTACATTTATGTCACAAAAGTGGCGTAGGGTCAATCAAAGTTGTAAGGTTCAAAATTTAGACTCACCAAGTTTAGATTCATATGAAAAAAACCAATTAATTCTTTTTGAGAAACAAATTGAGAAACAAAAAGCAGCTTCATTATCGGTTAAAACAAAAAAAGAGAAATTAAAAAAACATTACAAATATGATCTTTTATTACATAAGTATATTAATTATGAAGAAAGGAAGGATTTTTCCATTTATGGAGTGCCGTTACAAGGAAACGAAAATCGAGGGATTCCTTCTAAGTACATCACCTATAAACCTGATTTTTTTTCTATCCGGAGAGATATTCGAAAAAATCCGGATAGAAAATATTTGGATTGGCAAATGATCCGTTTTATAAAAACGAGACATATAGAGGCCTGGATCAATAAAAAAAATAAGATTGCAACTCATTCTTATCCAATAATGAATACAATTGATAATGATAAAAAAAGTCTTTTTTATCGCGCGATTCATAAACAACAATTCAACTCATCCAAAAACAATAAATCATCCAAAAACAATAAATCATCCAAAAACAATAAATCATCCAAAAACAATAAATCATCCAAAAACAATAAATCATCCAAAAACAATAAAAAAAACCATCCTTTTGACTGGATGGGAATGAATAAAGCAAGACTAACTCAAACTCAGTGCAATAATAAATCGATTTATGAGAAATATAGGATGAAACCTTGGATCATACCAATCAAATTACTTCTTTTCGAGTTTAATAACAATCAAAACATTTGTGACATTCGTGAAAATAAAAACACTAAAGAAAAAAAAGAAAAAAAGGATTTTGAATTAGAGAATCAAGAAGAAAAAAAACAGCCTGGCCAAGGGAATCCTAGATCAAATCAACCAAAACAAGGGAAGACTAAATCAAATCAACCAAAACAAGGGAAGACTAAATCGAATCAACCAAATAAACAACAAGATGTTAAACAAGAGTCCGCCGGATCAGACATTGAAAAATATAAAAAGAAAGAGCCAGGAAAGAAGCAGTGGAAGACACCACCCGACCTAGAAATCTTCCTGAAAAATAAAACTTACGGGCGGTTTCAGTTGCAATGGAGCAATCTTTTTGAGGAAAATCTAATTACTGCTATCAATCTCTCTACTTTCTTGATTAGGAAGAAAAATCCAATGGAAATGGCTCTATCCCTTTTTCGAAGAAAAGAAATACCTCTGTCCCTTCTAATGCATCGTAAAGCTCAACTTACTAGGGAAAGTGAACCTAAACTTACTCCGGAAAGCGAACCTGAATCTAAAATTCAATTGCCCCAAGCGCTCAAAAGTGGAGAAATAATACTCAAACTAGGTCGTATACCGAGAAAATGGGATGGTCCATTGATTATGTATCAAACCATAGCTATTTCACTGATCCATAAGAATAAGAATAAACACCAAATTCCTATTAATAGAAAAACTAATAGAAAATACCGAGAAAAAGAAAAACGAAATGTTCATAGGAATGATTTTTCTGAATTCATTCCAAAACAGGAAAAGATGGTTGGGAATATAGATGAAAATCATTATGATTTACTTGTTCCTGAAAAAATTTCATCTCCTAGACGTCGTAGAGAATTGCGAATTCTAATTTGTTTAAATTCCGGGAAGGAAAATATGGATGTTATGAGTAAAAAGAAAGTATTTTGCAACAAGAATAACGTAAGAAACTCTGGTACACTTTTAACTAATAGCAAGGATTTTGATATAGAGACAAATCAATTCATTAAATTAAAATTTTTTCTTTGGCCAAACTATCGATTAGAAGATTTAGCTTGTATGAATCGCTATTGGTTTGATACCAGTAATGGTAGCCGTTTCAGTATGTTACGGATACAGATGTATCCACACTTGAGAATACATTGATGATACACTTTCTATATTCTAGATGGATCACCATACCTGGTATGGTATGATTATAGGAATAGATGTACACAGGCTTTATGTTGTGCTGTTTTATATTCTGGGACATGAGACTAATGACCTAAGATTTTTTTTCTGATCTTAGGTCAAAATTCTTTTGTTTTTTTTTTCTTTTTATGGGTTTTGGGGGTGGAGAACTATACGAGCCCTTATACTTACTATGCATATACGAATCTAATTTGAAATTGGATTGAGTATTCAAAAATAGAGTAATAAATTAACATTATTGTGTATACCAGTTTAACTTAAAATCAATGTCATTATTTTTATTGATTGGTAAAATCCATATCTGTAATCTGTCAAAACTAAAATTTTAAAAGGGAACTCGTTTTATGGTAAAAAGTTCATTCATCTCAGTTATTTCGCAAGAAGAAAGCAAGGGATCTGTTGAATTTCAAGTATTAAGTTTCACCAATAAAATAAAGAAAGTGACTTCACATTTGAAATTACACAAAACAGACTATTTATCTCAGAGAGGTCTACAGCAAACTCTGGGAAAACGTCAACGGTTGCTGAGGTATTTGTCAAATATAAATACAGTACGTTATAAAGAATTAATAGATCAGTTGGATATTCGGGAGTTAAAAACGCGTTAAGTTATAAGTTAATTGGAAAAGTATTATTTGATTTTTAAGAGCTTGGATTTTGATGAACTTCATTTCGTTTTCAGCAATTCTATAGAATACTGATACTGAATCGGGGAAAAAGAATATGAATGTACCGACTACAAGAAAAGAACTCATGATAGTCAATATGGGTCTTCACCACCCATCAATGCATGGCGTTCTTCGCCTTATCATTACTCTAGACGGTAAAGATGTTATTGACTCTGAACCCATATTGGGTTATTTACACAGAGGGATGGAAAAAATTGCGGAAAACCGAACAATTATACAATATCTACCTTATGTAACACGTTGGGATTATTTAGCTACTATGTTTACCGAGGCAATAACAGTAAACGCACCAGAACGTTTGGGAAATATTGAAGTACCTAAAAGAGCTAGCTATATCAGAGTCATTATGTTGGAATTGAGTCGTATAGCTTCTCATCTGTTATGGCTCGGCCCCTTTATGTTTTATGGCAGATATTGGTGCGCAGACGCCTTTCTTCTATATTTTCAGAGAGAGAGAATTGATATATGATCTATTCGAAGCTGCCACCGGTATGCGAATGATGCATAATTTTTTCCGTATCGGAGGAATCGCTGCTGATTTACCTCATGTTGGGTAGATAAATGCTTGGATTTCTGCGAGTATTTTTTAACAGGAATTGCGGAATATCAAAAGCTTATTACGTTACGCGGAATCCTATTTTTTTGGAACGAGTTGAAGGAGTGGGTATTGTTAGTGGGAAGGAAGCCATAAATTGGGGTTTATCAGGGCCAATGCTACGGGCTTCCGGACTCCAATGGGATCTTAATAAAATTGATCATTACGAGTGTTACGACGACTTTGATTGGGAAGTACAATGGCAAAAAGAGGGAGATTCATTAGCTCGTTATTTCGTCCGAATCAGTGAAATGACGGAATCCATAAAAATGATTCACCAAGCCCTAGAAGGACTTCCGGGGGGGGCCTATGATAATTTAGAAGTCCGGCGCCTTGAAAGAGAAAGGGATTCGGGGTGGAATTATTTTGAATCTCGATTCATTAGTAAAAAACCATCTCCGGCTTTTGAATTGTCGAAACAAGAGCTTTATGTGAGAGTAGAGGCTCCAAAGGGAGAATTTGGAATTTTTCTGATAGGGGATCAGAGTGTTTTTCCCTGGAGATGGAAAATTCGTCCACCGGGTTTTATCAATTTGCAAATTCTGCCTCCGCTATGAAATTGGCTGATATTATGACGATACTAGGTAGTATAGATATCATTATGGGGGAAGTTGATCGTTGAAATGATAATTGATACGATAGAAGTACAGGCTATTAATTCTTTTTCTCAATTGGAATCCTTAAAAGAGGTGTATGGGCTCACACGCTTGTTTGTCCCTATTTTTACTCCTATATTTGGAATCACAACAGGGATACTCATAATTGTGTGGTTAGAAAGAAAAATATCTGCAGGAGTACAACAACGTATTGGATTGGACCGGAATACGCGGGTCCTTTTGGAATTCTTCAAGCTATAGCAGATGGGACTAACCTCCTTTTCAAAGAGGATCTTCTCCCATCTAGAGGAGATATTCGTTTATTCAGTATCGGACCGTCCATAGCAGTTATATCCATTTTACTAATTTATTCAGTAATTCCTTTTAGCTATCGGCTGGTTCTAGCGGATTTCAGTATAGGTCTTTTTTTATGGATTTCCATTTCAAGTATTTCTCCTTTTGGACTTCTTATGTCAGGATATAATAAATATTCCTTTTTAGGTGGTCTACGAGCTGCTGCTCAATCGATTAGTTATGAAATACCATTAACTCCATGTGTTTTATCAATATCTCTACGTGCGATTCGTTTGGACATGAGCTGTTACCTATTTCTTTATTTCTAGGAAAGGAGTGGAATGTATTGAGTAGCTATCCTCATTTTTTTTTTTATCATTCCGGGTGATGAACTCAATCAGATAAGTTTTATGTATGAGTGAAACAAAACAGCTTATAAATTTAAATTAAATTTGCAGTAAAAATATTGAGTTTCATTCCCTATGTACAAGAGTTAAGTATCAATAAGCATAAGCAAAATAAATTACCCCAAGATTTGTTGATTAGGGATCATGGTTTGACGCGGGGAGAAAGGATCAACTGTATGGAGTTTTTACTATTGGATGTCCTACCAGGGGTTGGGTAAAAATGAGTGGGAGGTTAGGAACACTAAGGTACATAACGGATTCGTAATGGAGATAATTTAAGTTACCTAAATAGGTCTTCTGCATAAAAGGAATCCTACTGGGGGCTTTAAATTAGTAGAAATGATCAAGCAGTACTTCCCCAGGATCCCGATCCTGAGTATGCTCCTTACCCACTGGTTAAAGACATGGCTATCAGAAACGAAGTAACCTTTTTTTAGAGCTTCCCTTCCCTGTCTTTTTCTCTGAAATGTGAAAGAAGAACCGGAACGAAAGAAATAAATATGCAATAGAAAAGAAAAATACAAACTATTTTATCTTTTGATCTATAGTCGTACAGATAGAAGTTTTATACAGATACAATTCTTATCATGATTCATGAACTTATGTAATGCCTAATCCTTTTTCGTCATCGAAACAAGGGTCGAAATAGCTATACAATGAGTATTTTTTTTCTGGAAAAAAATATAAATTTCGACAACTATCTCTAACAATCCGAAGAACCTAACAAAAAACTCAAGGAACAATTTCCCTACTTCGGGCGAGTCAAACCCGTTTTCGGAAACTAATCCTAGAGAATAAAGAAATCGCAGGTACTTGAGAAACTCGAACAGACTCTGCCACGCCTTTCTTGCTATTTTTTTTATCTTTAAAATAATTAAAAAACCCTATTTTTTGACTAGGGCGTGAAGATGCCTTTTATCCATACGACTGTTATTCCTGAAAATTTTTAAAATGTCAATACAATAACAGAAGAAAAATAGAATAACTATACTTCAATATATTATATTATATGTTATATAGAATATATATAAAACCCTAATTTTCATTCTATATAAAAATAAATAAATTATAAAATAAATAAAAAAATCTGAAGAATATGAACTTTCTACTTATAATCGTCACGAATTGAATTAGAATCAAATTTCCTTGGGTCGGTTACCAATGTCAGTAATTGGAGATTCCGTAATTATAACCATTATGAATTCGACTCAAATCCCATAAAAAATGGGTAAACCGCTTGATTGGATTACCAATTACTCCAATTACTATTACTAAAGGAGCAAATCCTTCATTTTGCTCGGCGAATAAGTCAAAGTCCTAGCTATTGATTTTGGATTCATTGCTCAGAATCGTGTCTTGCAAACATAGATTATCCGTGATTTTTTCGAAATCTACATCTCTCTATACTATATTACGAATATTTCAAATAAAATTATTCTACATCTAATTTCTATATCAACCCCCACCCCATCTAGGATTGGATTCCGTTAGTAGCATATCCTAAAAAGAGTCGGGTAACCTATTTTTTCCTGGTCTGGTCAAAAAAAAAGATCATGAAACATTTAAGCTTATTTCTCTATTATTTGACATATAATGGATTTAACTGGACCAATACATGATTTTCTTTTAGTATTTTTGGGATCGGTTCTTCTATTAGGAGGTCTGGGAGTGGTATTACTTACCAATCCAATTTTTTCTGCCTTTTCCTTGGGGTTGGTTCTTTTTTGTATATCCTTATTCCATATTCCATCGAATTCCCATTTTGTAGCTGCAGCACAGCTCCTTATTTACCTGGGGGCCATAAATGTGTTAATCGTATTCGCTGTGATGTTCATGAATGACTCAGAATATTACAAGGATTTCGGTGTTTGGACCGTTGGAGAAGGAGTAACTTCCCTGGTTTGTACAAGTCTTTTTGTTTCACTAATTACTACTGTCCCAGATACTTCATGGTACGGTATTATTTGGACTACAAGATCAAACCAGATTTTAGAGCAGGATTTTTTAAATAATGGTCAACAAATTGGGACTCATTTATCAACAGATTTTTTTCTTCCCTTTGAACTCATTTCTCTAATTCTTTTAGTTGCCTTGATAGGTGCAATTGTTATGGCCCGTCAGTAATAAAAAAAAAGACTTCGAATGAAAGAGTTCTGTCCTCTCAAAAAAAGAAAGACTTCCTTCTTATCACACCCATTTTCCTTCACTTCAATTCCATTTTTCTATTTTTTATGTATAAAATGGAAATGGTTTTAGTTCAATCTATTCTAGTACCAATACCTTCCCTTGTTCTGCACTTGTGAGATTCTAATCAATAAAATGGATTAAGGTGGCGTTTTTGTTCCTATTGAAAGCAAATAAATCCAGATTGATGAGGGGTTGGTCAATGATGCTTGAACATGAACTTGTTTTGAGTGCCTATTTATTTTCTATCGGTATTTATGGATTGATCACAAGTCAAAATATGGTTAGAGCACTTATGTGTCTTGAGCTTATACTGAATGCGGTTAATATGAATTTCGTAACATTTTCTGATTTATTTGATAGTCGCCAATTAAAAGGAGACATTTTCGCGATTTTTGTGATAGCTATTGCAGGCGCTGAAGCCGCTATTGGACCTGCTATTGTTTCGTCAATTCATCGTAACAGAAAATCCACTCGTATCAATCAATCGAACTTGCTGAATAACTAGCGGTAATCATATAAATACCGAATAGAATATTCACCAATTCAAATTGGTATGTACGATAGAAACAAACTATAGGCCCATGTTTGCTAAAAGGTAATAAATCAAAGTATCTTGGACCGCTATCATGAGCAGATCCAGAAGTAGATTGATTCGAAATCGATTCTGGTAAACCCTCGATTCGTCTGGTGTCTACGATATATGATTAGTTTACTAGATCGAAAATTTATGCCGTTCAAAAAGTGGATAGATACCATGTCACATTCAGTAAAGATTTATGATACATGTATAGGGTGTACTCAATGTGTGCGAGCCTGCCCCACAGATGTATTAGAAATGATACCTTGGGACGGATGTAAAGCTAAGCAAATTGCTTCTGCCCCAAGAACGGAAGACTGTGTAGGTTGTAAGAGGTGTGAATCCGCTTGTCCAACAGATTTCTTGAGTGTCCGGGTTTATTTATGGCATGAGACAACGCGAAGCATGGGGCTAGCTTATTGATATGTTCTAGAAAACTCTACTTGAACCCATTTTTTTCTCCTTACCGACAAAAACCCGTACTCGATCAAAAAGATTATTTCGAGCACGGGTTTTTTGGTCAAAGTGTATCTTGTCTTTACCACGAATTCTTTTCCTTGGTTAACAATAATTGTGATTTTGCCGATATCCGCGGGTTCTTCCATTTTCTTTTTTCCTCATAGGGGAAATAAGATGATTCGGTGGTATACTCTCTCTATATGCACAATAGAACTACTGCTAACGACCTATGCATTCTGTTATCATTTCCAATTTGACGATCCATTAATCCAATTAGAACAGGATTCCAGATGGATCCATTTTTTGGATTTTCACTGGAGACTCGGAATCGATGGAATTTCCATAGGACCCGTTTTACTGACGGGATTCATCACTACTTTAGCGACTTTAGCGGCTCGGCCAGTGACTCGGGATTCACGATTGTTCCATTTCCTGATTTAGCAATGTACAGCGGCCAAATAGGATCATTTTCTTCTCGAGATCTTTTACTTTTTTTTATCATGTGGGAGTTAGAATTAATTCCTGTTTACCTACTTCTATCCATGTGGGGAGGAAAGAAACGTTTGTACTCAGCTACAAAGTTTCTTTTGTACACTGCGGGGGGTTCTGTTTTTCTATTAATGGGAGTTCTGGGCATGGGTTTCTATGGTTCCAACGAACCAATCTTACATTTTGAAACCTCAGCGAATCAATCGTATCCGGTGGCATTGGAAATAATATTCTATTTTGGATTTCTTATTACTTATGCTGTCAAATCACCGATTATACCCCTACATACATGGTTACCAGATACCCATGGGGAGGCACATTACAGTACGTGCATGCTTCTAGCCGGAATCTTATTAAAAATGGGAGCGTATGGATTGGTTCGGATCAATATGGAATTCTTACCCCACGCTCATTCTCTATTTTCTCCATGGTTGATGATAATAGGTACAGTTCAAATAATCTATGCAGCTTCAACATCTCCCGGCCAACGCAATTTAAAAAAGAGAATAGCCTATTCTTCTGTATCTCATATGGGTTTTACAATTATAGGAATTGGTTCTATAACCGATACAGGACTGAATGGAGCCATTTTACAAATCATTTCTCACGGATTTATTGGTGCTGCGCTTTTTTATTGGCAGGAACGAGTTACGATAGAATACGTCTTGTTTATCTCGACGAAATGGGCGGAATAGCTATCCCAATGCCTAAAATATTTACAATGTTCAGTAGCTTCTCGATGGCTTCTCTTGCATTGCCGGGAATGAGTGGTTTTGTTGCCGAATTGGTAGTCTTTTTTGGAATAATTACCAGTCCAAAATATCTTTTAATGCCAAAAATACTCATTACTTTTGTAATGGCAATTGGAATGCTATTAACTCCTATTTATTCATTATCTATGTCACGCCAGATGTTCTATGGATACAAGCAATTTCCTGCCCCAAACGCTTCTTTTTTGGATTCTGGACCACGAGAACTTTTAGTTTCGATCTGTATCTTTCTACCTGTAATAGGGATTGGTATTTATCCGGATTTCCTTCTCTCACTATCCGTTGACAAGGTAGAAGCTATCCTATCTAATTACTTTTCTAGATAAGATAGTTTTCATGAATAAGATAGAAAATAATGCTATGATTTCAAAAACCATTCGCTGGACAATGAAAAAAAAGAAGTCTTCTTTTTCCTTATCTTAAGGAAAAAGAAAATGAAGTCCATTCGAATCAGATACGTTTGGAGTTTTTGAGAACTATTTGAATCACTACTGGATTCAAATGGTTCTCAAAAACTCACACAAACTTCAGACTATGTTCCTATTGGGTCGCTTCTTCAATTCGATGTTAATGTGAATGAGCCATAACTATGTAATCCTATTCCTAATAGATTGACCCCAAAATAACATATCCAAATTATAAGAAATCCAAGAGAAGCCACAATTGCAGAATTCGTGCCTTGAAAATTTTGATTTGTTCTCATATGTAAATAAATTGCAAATAGGGTCCAAGTAATAAATGCCCAAGTTTCCTTGGGGTCCCAATTCCAATATGACCCCCATGCCTCATTAGCCCATACCGCGCCCGAAAGAATACCTATGGTTAAAAAGAGAAACCCTAGACTAATGACACGATAACTCCAACGATCCAATTGCTGAATCAACTGATACATGTGATAATTTCGAAATGAAAGAAAAAAAGTGTTTCGTAAAACACTGCCTCTTTCATTTGCGTATTGGATCTCATCAAAAACAAATGACCCTGTTAATAAATGATTTCTTTTGCCAAAAATATCTATGCGTGTTCGAAATGTAATGACTAGAAGCGCTACTGAGAATAACGAGCCGCATAAAAGAGCTGCATAGCTCAATACCATCATACTTACGTGCATCATTAACCACTGAGATTGGAGAGCAGGTACTAATATTGTGGATTGATGCATTTCCGCTAAAAGACCTGAAGTAACAAAGCCTTGAGTCAAAATAGTACTTGGCGCGGTTATTGCGCTTAAATGGGTTTTTTGGTTCCTAAAATGTGGAACCATATGAATAATGGAAAAACCCCACGAAAGAAACATTAATGATTCATATAAATCACTTAAGGGGAAATGTCCCGAAGAAATCCAACGAGTAACTAACAATCCTGTTATACAGAAAAAGGTAGCTATCATGCCTTTTTCTGACGAATTATAGAGTCCTAGCGTTTCGTAGACTAATAATAAGGTTAGTAAAAAAATCGTAATTACAATTGAAACGATCGAAAAAGAAATGTGAGTAAATAGATGTTCTAAAGTCGAGAATATCATAAAAAAAATCCTAAAATAAAAAATCAAAGGGGGATCCTTCAACACTGGAATGGAAATGAGGCATTCCATTCATTATAGGATTTATTGTATCTCTTTTCGAAGATGCCGCCACTCGGACTCGAACCGAGATGCTCTAGCACTGCTTCCTAAGAGCAGCGTGTCTACCGATTTCACCATAGCGGCTTACTCGAAAACATAATAGCCCATCCATATTCAATCGTCGAGATTCTAAGGAGTCAATTCAATCAAATCTTTTTTAGGGAATCTGACAATCAATGAAAAAACACTCGTTCAAATTACTAATTGAACGTTCAACAATCATTAGTATTGTGGGATCGTAGGGTGTTAGGTTTCACTTTCACAAAGGGCTTTACGTTGGTTTCACTTCGCCTGGAATGGAAATGCAGCAGTTGGAACTAGATATTCTGTCCTCTATCCAGGCATAGAACTAAAAGGTTTCAATCTTTATCGGAATTTTAGCGTACTTCAAAAAAAAAAAAGATTCTATATTAGAAAAGAAAGCTCTCAAGATCTATATATAGATATAGATCTTGATGGATTCCACAGCCCAAATATAGGACCCTTATTTGGACTACTAGGAATACATAATCCAAAAAAATCCTTCCTATTCCTAAAGGAAAAAGAAGACTTTTCTTTTAGTTAGTGTATTATGAAAAGTGAATCGATGAGGAAAATGACAACCCCCATCTCACAAATTAGAAAAACCTACTAAAAAGAAAGCTAAGACTTTGTATCTTGTCCTTCACTACTTCGTCAAAAAATGGAGAATACAGTAAGCGGAGGACTTCTTATTCGGCATACCGCAATAACCAGTCCCGTCTCGTATTGATCCGTTGAAAAGAAAAATATGAGTTAATGGGAATCCTTCATTTTAGAAATGATAATTCAGGGAGTCATATTGATTCAGATTCTTCCAAGCCTTGGTTTTTTTTTTTTTGTCGTACCAAACCCAAGACGTGGTTTTTTTTTTGTCGTACCAAACCCAAGACGTGGTTTTTTTTTTTTTTGTCGTACCAAACCCAAGACTTGGTTTTTTTTTTTTTGTGTGGTACAAAAACCTTTTTGAATTCCCGGTAGAAATAGATTTCCCTAATGAAAATGCTTTTCTCGCTGCCCAATACCCCTTTCTTTTCCAAATATTTTTACGAATACGCTTTTTTGATAGAGAAGTACGTTTCTTTGGAACCGCCATTCAAAAATGAAGAGGTTACTCATTGTTTAGAGTTGGATGTGAAAGACATGTATTGTTCGGATTATTCTTTTTATTTTATTCTTTATTCTATTTATTCCCTAGATGAGACTTCCTTGATAACATACAATAGAGATACGCGTGCCTCGCATAGAATATTCCTAGGTAAAAAATGGGATAGGTTCTTTTGTATTTTTAGGGGAACCTTTTTTACAACATACAATATCCGAAGAAAGAAGAATTCGTACTGATTGGTACCTTTCTATCCGAACCCTCATTCGAATCTATATCGTAAGAGAGGTTTTCGAATTCACCCTGTTCCACTATAGCTCGTCCGGGGTCGCCAGGGAGCTCTCGTCCTGCCCCGCAGCGCCGGGCGCAGTGAGCCCCGTTTTCCTGAACCTGAAGGCGCGCCTTTTGGGGCTTCCTTGTGGAGCCCCAGGGTGATCGACCCTTGCTTGGCTCAACTTAACCCCGGGAATTTTCCTGCGGAGGGGCTCATTTCGAATAGCAGCATCCTTCTGGGCCGTCTCTACTAACTCGGACTTCTTTTTTTCTAAGACGGAAATTTCGTCTAGTAAGACGTAAATTAGTAAGACGTAAATCGATTCCTCCAATTTTTTTCGGCGGTTGAGCTCGCTTGTCAAATAGGCATCCATTCTTTTCACTAAATCGCTTGGGCGCTCGCCCTGCTTTAAGGAGGAAAGTCGTGCGTTTCGCAGGGTATATCCTTTGTCTTTGTGTAGTTTGGTAGATAGATAGTTCTATGAATTCGAATTGTTTTGCTGACACTTGGTCAGTCTGAGTTTTGCTTTCCAGATCTATCTCCTCAATTTCACTCTCTTCTATTTGAGTCTCTTCCATCTGACCCGCCTCCATTTCCGTTTCACTCTCTTCTAGTTCCGTCTCTTCCATTTCACTCTCCTCAATTTCACTCTCTTCTAGTTCAGTCTCTTCCATTTATTTCACTCTCCTCGAGTTCAGTCTCCTCGAGTTCACTCTCCTCCATTTCACTCTCCTCCATTTCACTCGGAAGATCCCGAACCCAAACAGTCGCTGCGGGACGCGGCGGATTCGAAGAAGCTCTGGGGAAGCTAAAAGCCCAATCCATCCCCCCCAGAAATGTAGCGCGCACCAGAAAGCCCCCCATAAAAATCCGCAAGGTTGAGTCTCTTTCAGAAAGACAGAGAACATAGTTTGGAAGAAGTTGTGGAACATTTTTTTTTCAATCCTGAGCCGAAGCTCCGACTTTAAAAGGACTGGTTCTATTAGAACCAGAATAGAACCAGAATAAATAGAATGATAGAATACGGGATTGTATGAGATCAATCGAATCATAGGTATGAATCGAGGAAGTCGGACGGATTCCTAGTTCTACTCTAGGGTCGATGGGGAGCTTTCGTCCTGACCCGTATTACTTGATTGTCCAGTGAGGACGGTTTCTGACCCGGACGGAGCGCTTTCCCGGAGGGTGATCGAAGAGTGAATTTGCCGGGGTTGATTTGGAATAGCAGCCGCTATCGCTATTCGGGTTCTCTCATATTCAAAGAGCTCGACCCGATTTGTCAAGGTTGAGACTTCGTATTCCAAGAAGGGCGTCGATAGGGTCAATTGATCAAGGAAATCTTTCTCCCTTTCCCACTGTTCTTGATGTTTACGCGGATCCTCAGATTCTCTTATGAGTTTCTCTAGGCGCAGCAATTTTTTGGCTAATTCTTTGCGTTTTATATTGACTTTTGCCAATTCAAACTTTTTGATTCTTAGCGCCATTTCTAGCAGCAGCGGCGTTCTAGAACTCTCCGACCGGTCGCTCTCCCCGTCACTTTCGTATCCTTCCGCTCCCGCAACCCCAGCGGGATTTTCCGAGAGCGCCCATAAGTAAGAGTCATTTTCGCTGCCAACCGCAGCAATGAGCCCCAAGGAGTCAGGTGCGGGCGAAACCGAAGCACTCCCCGGCTCCATTGCTGTTTCTTTTTCATCGTCGATTTCCTGAACCTGCGATGCAGGTTTGGAGTCCGGCGGAATTTTCCAAAGCCCCCATTTGGCCCCCCAAAACTCTATGTAGCTTAATACAATCCACCAGACCAGATAAGAATTTCAACTACTTTGAGTAAGTCCGCCCATAGTTGTGTCATAAGATCCCTCCATTTTTTTTTGTGAATACCGTCCAGACGGTATTTCACTTACAGGTTTTTGATAGCCAGTTCTATCCCCTCACGCCAACCCCACGAGCCTCTTATCCATTCTCATTCACGGCAGGGGAGCAAAAAACTCACATTGGGTTTAGGGATAATCAGGCTCGAACGGATGAGTCCCGTCCGGGTGACTGAGTTATATCCCTTTCCCGCCCTCATCGAGAAATAGAACTGACTCATCCTAAGTCAAAGGGTCGCGAAAATCAAGGCCACTATGCCTGAACAACTTGGAGCCAGGCCTTCTCTTTTTCCAAGTCCCGAACCTCTTGACACTATTTTCAAGATGACAATAGGAAGGTTGCAACCAAAAAAATGGAATTTCAATAAAAAAAAACCTGACCTAGAGAATCTACCTAGATCCTAAGGATATCGAGTCTTTTTTAAGACTCGTCCGTGATCTCCGGACGAGCTTTACTCCTGCCTCGACGTATTTGACTCTCCGGTGAGGAAAGGTACGGACCCGGAAGGCTCGCCACCCTGCGACCTTCGACTCAAGGGAACCCCTGCAAGTTGCACGGGCTGAGTTTGAATACCAATAGCAGCGGTTCTGGCCCTAGAGACCATTTCCACTCTTAATTGCGCCCCTCTCAAGCGATAAAAAGCACTCACCTCGAGTAAGTGGACAATCTTCGCGTGAACTTCTTGTAGGCGTTGGGAGTGGTTTGTATTAAGTGGCTCCAAAATCCCCAAAGCGTTCGTGTGCTCGACCGCATTTACATTTAAGTTTCTTCGCAGGCTATACCCCTTATGCAGTCTAGCACAGAGGTCATCACGTAGCGTGAATAGGTCTAGGAGTTTCGCTTCTACTTGGTCAGACCTAAATCGGATTTCCCGAGATTGGGCCGCAAAATACTCTCGATCCACAAGAGAAAGCGGACTTCGGTCTAAGTCGATTGTTCCCAACAGGTAACGTGAGAAACGGGCATTAGCCCTATGAGTCTGGTTTCGTACGTCTTCTTCGATTTGTTGAACACTATCCGTAGCTGTTTCCGGATGTGACGGAATCACCCTAACATACAGGGCCGCTTGAGGGCTCGGCGGTTTGGGATAGGGTCGAAACCTCAAAAAACAACAGAACCAACCCAGGCCAATGCCCAAGACAGTGTACCAGAACTGGTTTACAATACCTTGGATCCAGTGAGACCTGAAAAGTGTATTCTGTATCCAAGTGCAAATGCCTATGATCATGGTGAATTACTCCTATATTAAATATTAAATCAAAAAACAAAGTGATTTAATACAGTTTTTAGGTCGGTGAATTGAGTTCCTGAAATATTTCTCTGAAGAAAGAAGAATTCGGCTAGAAAGGGAGCTTTCTAGCCGAATCCTGATTCGAATCGAATGGGAATTGTCTAATGGAAATTTTGCATTTAACGGGGTTCATTCCTAGCTCTTCTTTGCGCTTTTTTTCCGCTTTTCTCCGCGCGGTCGAGTCTTAAAAAAGACTCGTTCGTGATCTCCGGACGAGCTTTACTCTTGCCTCGCCGTACTCGACTCTCCGGTTACGGAACCGGAAGGCCGCAACCTTCGATCCAATCGGTTCAACTTTCGAGCCAATTGCAATTGGTTCGGCGGAGCTTGCCTCGCCGTCCTCGACTCTCCGGTTACGGAACCGGAAGGCTCCCCACCGGGTAGATTGAGAGGCTTGAATCGACTTGGCTGAGCTTGCCACGCCGTACTCGACTCTCCGGTTCCGGAACCGGTCCGCCCTATCCTTAAAGGATCGAAGCGGTTCGGCTGAGGTGAACCCTTCTGCAAATACTCTCGAACCCTACCGAACATTCTCGTGTGGAATTCAGCTTCTTCCACACGATAATAGTTCATTATCTCGCAGGAAGTGAGAATTTGTGAGTGCTTTAGTTTGAGAAATTGCTCGTACTCTGAATTCCGAGCTAGTATAACAGAGCGCTTACGGTCCGAGAGAGGAGGATCCATATTGGCGGCTCGTAGAAACCGAAAGAAGTTCTGGATAACCGTGTCACGTTCCAAGGCATGCGCTCGGGCGGAAGCTTTGGCTTGGCTATAATGAAATCTGATTTCACGATATCTGTTCGCCAAATCTTGTTGCTCCGCCAGAGAAAATGGACCCTGAGCGATTCTGGCCAAGAACTCGGCATTAGTGTTATTAGTCTCAGTTTCTGTGTCTTCAAGATTCTCCGTAGGTTCCGCTTGTGGTCCAATTACTTGAACGTCGAAATCGGCATTAGACCCACGAGTCTCGTTTTCTCCAAGGTTCTGTTGAACACTATCCGCCGACTCTTCTACTGTTTGGCATTGGCACAAGCTCACGCTAGGGGCAGCCGGAGCCGATGGCGGTTTTGTGGAAGATTTCCACAAACACCAACCTATGCAAATGCCAAAGAGGGTTGAGGGCAAATGCGTTCTGATCACCTGGGCCACCGCAGACCCGAAAATTTTCAGGAAAAAACTTCCCGCAAAGTCCGTACCCCGACGTATCAAGCGAAATACCGCTCGCATATTTTTCCTCAATATGGTTATCATTTTTTTTTTTCTCCTAGAATATGAGCTATTGCTCTTTTTTTGATTTATATCTATCTTTTTTTCTGTTTTAGAGCCTGTCCAGGTCGAACCCTCCATGAGATTCATAGTTGCATTACTTATAGCTTCCTTCTTCGTAGACAAAGCGGATTCAGAATTGTCTTTCATTCCAAGGCATAACTTGGATCCAGGCGCTTCATCTTCGCCTGGAGTTCGCTCCCAGCAAGATAGCCACACCTAGGATGATAACACTCTTAATTTGAATTTTCTCATAATTAAGAATAGAAAGGGTCCTCCGTACCCTAGATAAGATCTATGAGCCATTGCTCCTTTATTATTTCTTTTAGTTCTCGTGTCTTTTCTTTTATTTCTCGTGTCTTGTTTTAGCTGTCTCAATTCAAATCATTTTGGTCGTTATTATCTATCTATTTTTTTTTTTTTCGAATTTTTCTTTTTAGAATTTCTTCTTTTTTATATTTTTTATATTTAGAATCTTTTTAGAATTTCTATTTCTAATTCTCTTTCTAAATTTAGAAAGAGAATTAGAAATAGAATATGGGATTGTATGGGATTAATCGAATCGTAAATAGGTATGAATAGAGGAAGAAAAGGGGGAATAAAAAAGAAACAATGACACAATACTCCTATAGGACGGCCCCCCTTGACCCACTTTTTCATTCATTTTCGTTCGTTTAATTAACCCGACTTAACTATAACTATCCCTTTTTTTGAAATGAAATATGATGAACAATTCCTGTGGGTTGAGCACCCCGAGAATCGCAGGATATCGAGACTAGTTCGTGAGCTTCTTTACTCTTGCCTCGCCGTCCTCGACTCTCCTGTTACGGAACCGGCCCCACCGGGTAGATTGAGAGGCTTGAATCGACTCGGCTGAGCTTGCCACGCCCTCCCCCTTCGAGCCAATTGGTTCGGATGAGCTTGCCTCGCCGTCCTCGACTCTCCGGTTACGGAAACGGAAACGGAAGGCCGCAACCTTCGATCCAATCGGTTCAACTTTCGAGCCAATTGCAATTGGTTCGGCGGAGCTTGCCTCGCCGTCCTCGACTCTCCGGTTACGGAACCGGCCCGACCTGGATTGACAGGATCGACTCGGTTCGGCTGAGCTTGCCTCGTCGTCCTCGACTCTCCGGTTACGGAACCGGACCCACCCAGATTTATAGGATCGAGAGTTAAAGGATCGACTCGGTTCGGCTGAGCTTGCCTCACCGTACTCGACTCTTCGGTAAGGAAACGTACCGAACCGGAAGGCCGCGACTGGTTCGGCTGAGCTTGCCTCGCCGTACTCGACTCTCTGGTTACGGAACCGGCCCGCCCTATCCTTAAAGGATCGAAGCGGTTCGGCTGAGCTTGCCTCGCCGTACTCGACTCTCCGGTGAGGAAACGTGCGGAACCGGAAGGCTGCGACTGGTTCGGCTGAGGTGAAACCCTTCTCAAATACTCCCGCACCCTACCGAACATGTTTCCATAGAGTTCAATTTCTAGGCAACGATAATAGCTCATTTTTTGGATGTTCTCCTTCATCCGTAACTCTAGTGATTTCAGAACTTCCCCGTACTCTGAATATCGAGTGTCTACAACAGGCGCGAGCGCCTCGATATTGAAGACTCGTAGAAGCTGAAAGAATTTCTGGATAACCGTGTCACGTTCCAAGGCATCCGCTCGGGCGGAAGCGTTGGCTTGGTTAAAATGAAATTCAAAGTGATGATATTTGTTCGCAAAATAGCGTTGATCCGCCAGAGAAAACGGACCCTGAGCTAAGTCGATTCTGCCCAAGAACCCGGCATTAGTGTTATTAGTCTCAGTTCCTGTGTGTTCAAGATTCTCCGTAGGTTCCGCTTGTGGTCCAATTACTTGAACGTCGAAATCGGCATTAGACCCACGAGTCTCGTTTTCTCCAAGGTTCTGTTGAACACTATCCGCCGACTCTTGTACTGTTTGGCATTGGCACAAACTCACGCTAGGGGCGGCCGGAGCCGATGGCGGTTTTCCGGAAGATTTCCACAAACACCAACCTATGCAAATGCCAAAGAGGGTTGAGGGCAAATGCGTTCTGATCACCTGGGCCACCGCAGGCCCGAAAATTTTCAGGAAAAAACTTCCCGCAAAGTCCGTACCCCGACGTATCAAGCGAAATACCGCTCGCATATTATTCCTCAATATGGTTAGCCTATTCATTTTATTTCTCTTTTATTTCTCCTAGAATTAGAATATGAGCTATTGCTCTTTTTTTGATTTATATCTATCTTTTTTTCTGTTTTAGAGCCTGTCCAGGTCGAACCCTCCATGAGATTCATAGTTGCATTACTTATAGCTTCCTTCTTCGTAGACAAAGTGGATTCGGAATTGTCTTTCATTCCAAGGCATAACTTGGATCCATGCGCTTCATCTTCGCCTGGAGTTCGCTCCCAGCAAGATAGCCACACCTAGGATGATAACACTCTTAATTTGAATTTTCTCATAATTAAGAATAGAAAGGGTCCTCCGTACCCTAGATAAGATCTATGAGCCATTGCTCCTTTATTATTTCTTTTATTTCTGCTGTCTCAATTCAAATCATTTTGGTCGTTATTATCTATCTATTTTTTTCGAATTTTTCTTTTTAGAATTTCTTCTTTTTTTCTTTTTTATATTTAGAATCTTTTTAGAATTTCTATTTCTAATTCTCTTTCTAAATTTAGAAAGAGAATTAGAAATAGAATATGGGATTGTATGGGATTAATCGAATCGTAAATAGGTATGAATAGAGGAAGAAAGGGGGGAATAAAAAAGAAACAATGACACAATACTCCTATAGGACGGCCCCCCTTGACCCACTTTTTCATTCATTTTCGTTCGTTTAATTAACCCGACTTAACTATAACTAACTATCCCTTTTTTTGAAATATCATGAACAATTCCTGTGGGTTGAGCACCCCTTTCAAGGAAATATAGAATAGCAGGAACATTTGAATAGGTTTGATTCTTTATCGGATCGTAAAAACCCACTTTCCCGAGATCTCTTCCTTCTCTTCGGGATCGAACATCAATTGCAACGATTCGATAGATGGCTCATTGGGATAGATATAGATGAACAATGCCCCCCCCTAGAAACGTATAGGAGGTTTTCTCCTCGTACGGCTCGAGAAAGAATGATTTGAATTATATAGTTCCAAATAGATCTATAAAATTCTCAAATTCATTACTATGCTTTGATTCGTTTTTTCTTCCGTCCCGAAAAAGAAAAGAAAAATCATCCGTACTCATAACTCAAGTTGTCTAATTCTCAAAGAGCTAAAAGGAAAATCCTTACCTTAGACGTAGTCATTTCATTTATTGAGCTGTCTCTAACCCCTTTTGTTTGTCTCGTTTAGACTCCCCCCCTTTTTTTGATTCCTGGTTCCAATGGTTGAGACAATTAAAAATGGTGTTTTCTTGTTCCGGGATCCTTTATCTTTGCTTTGAATCATTGGGTTTAGACATTACTTCGGTGATCTTTAATCGTTTCAAAATGGCAGCAACGTACCTTTTGCGATTTCTTTCTAGCGAAGAATCATACGAACGGTTGATTCCCGTGTGATAGACTTGTGATCGAAATCGAAATAGTTTTCTCAATTCCAACAAAATTTCCTCGAAACTTTTGTTGAATTTGGATGTTTTCGATTTCTATATTGAAGATATACTTACGAAGTTGTTCCAACTTATTGATTGACACTAACCCTAGACCCTTGTCCCTGAGAAATGAATAAATACTTTACTTTCTGCTCGAGCTCCATCAGGTACTATTTACAACCCAGCAAAAAGGGTTGGTCTAGTGGAACAGAACAAACTATGTCGAGCCAAGAGCATCTTTATTCCTATATAAAATGGTGGATGTAAGAGTCCACAGACGATCATGTCCTTCAAGTCGCACGTTGCTTTCTACCACATCGTTTTAAACGAAGTTTTACCATAACATCCCTCTTGTTTGAGACCCGTATGGAATTGATTCAATATGGAATCATGAATGGAATTGATTCAATATGGAATCTTGAATAGTCATTGGCTCAATAGGTCCATAGCAATCTATACTTGAGACTTTATTTTTCTATAGGGTAAGCATTTATCTGGCTGGAGAAGTCTTAGGATTCAATTGAATTAGTGAATTCACATATATTCATTTGAATTATATATATATAAAATATTTAGTGAAATTTCATCTTTTTTCAGTATAGATAGCGAACCCGCGCCTTGTTTTTCTTTTTTAAACCAGCGCACCCGCGACCTTTTCGATGAAAATGTCGATGAAAATGTGGGATTCTAAAATGAAAATTTGAGATCCTAGCGCAAGAAAGCGCTATCCATAATATATACGAAAAAGACTTCAAAGTCCATTTTTTTTTCAGTCACAGTCAATCATAGATATCGAACCCGATACTATTTTATTATTGAAACCGGCTAAACCAATACACTGCCTTTTCGATGAAAAGTAAAAGTAAAATGTGGTACTATCGCGCTATAAACGATATAGCCTAAAAATAATTAAAAGTAAATCCCCGATCTAGGTTTCGTGCTATCTCCAAATTCTCATCTTTCAATTCGAAGCGCAGTGACAGTTAGTGAAGTGATAGGTCTCGTAGAGTTTCCTGGAAGCCTAGGCAGCTTATCAATCAGAATTAGTGAATTCTCCCGAATAAACTAAGACCCAGGTCTTCTTTTGATTGGGTCGAGTTATTGATGGATCCTATGACCCATATCAGAATCAAGTACGAGAATTCTTTTTACTTGCTCTATGAATCGAAATTCTTCTAAGAATTAATGGAATGATTGAAAATGGAAAATTCTATTTGAGTTCTTTCCTATTTTTTTGATTTTTTTATTTGATTGTTCCTTCCGAAAGAGATAAGAGCTGGTGAATCGGAAACAATTCAATTAATAAGAATAGAAAAAACTTTGATTTTCTTATGGAACATACATATCAATATGCATGGATCATACCTTTCGTTCCGCTTCCGGTTCCTTTAGCAATAGGAGTGGGACTTCTTCTTGTTCCGACGGCAACAAAAAATCTGCGTCGCATGTGGGCTTTTCCTAGTGTTTTATTACTAAGTATAGTTATGCTTTTTTCGGCCGACCTGGCTATTCAGCAAAGAAACGGGAGTTTCATTTATCAATATGTATGGTCTTGGACCATCCATCATGATTTTTCCTTAGAGTTTGGCGACTTGATCGATCCACTGACTTCTATTATGTCAATATTAATTACTACTGTTGGAATCATGGTTCTTATTTATAGTGACAATTATCTGTCTCATGATCAAGGATATTTGAGATTTTTTGCTTCTATGAGTTTTTCCAATGCTTCCATGTTGGGATTAGTTACTAGTTCTAATTTGATACAAATTTCTATTTTTGGGGAATTAGTTGGAATGTGTTCCTATCTATTAATAGGTTTTTGGTTCACGCGACCAATTGCGGCAAATGCTTGTCAAAAAGCATTTGTAACTAATCGTGTGGGGGATTTTGGTTTCTTATTAGGAACCTTAGGTCTTTATTGGATAACGGGTAGTTTCGAATTTCGAGATTTGTTCAAAATAGTCAATAACTTGATTGAGAATCATGGGATAAATTCTTTATTTCTGACTCTGTGTGCCGCCCTTTTATTCCTCGGTGCAATTGCTAAATCGGCACAATTCCCCCTTCATGTATGGTTACCTGATGGAGGGACCCACTCCGATTTCGGCTCTTATACATGCTGCTACTATGGTAGCTGCGGGCATTTTTCTTGTAGCCCGGCTTCTGCCTCTTTTCGCAGTTATATCTTACGTAATGAATCTCATTTCTTTGATAGGTATAATAACAGTACCATTAGGAGCTACTTTGGCTCTGGCTCAATTAGACATTAAGAGAAGTTTAGCTTATTCTACAATGTCGCAATTGGGTTATAGTATGTTAGCTTTAGGTATGGGGTCTTATCAAGCTGCTTTATTTCATTTGATCACTCATGCCTATTCGAAAGCATTATTATTTTTAGGCTCTGGATCCATTATTCATTCAATGGAAAGAATTATTGGATATTCTCCAGATAAAAGTCAGAATATGGCTCTTATGGGGGGTTTCCAAAAATATGTGCCAATTACAAAAACTGCTTTTTTGTTAGGTACACTTTCTCTTTGTGGTATTCCACCTCTTGCTTGTTTTTGGTCAAAAGACGAAATTCTTAACGATAGTTGGTTGTATTCACCTATTTTCGCGATCATAGCTTGTTCCACAGCAGGATTAACTGCATTTTATATGTTTCGGATCTATTTACTTACCTTTGAAGGGCATTTAAACGTTTATTTTCAAAATTTCAGTGGAAAAAAAATAGCTCGTTCTATTCAATAGCCATATGGGGTAAAGAAGGAAGGAAAGTAATTCACAAAGATCTTCTTTTATCCACAATGAATAATAATGAGAGGGCTTCCTTTTTTTCGAAAAAAATAGATCCAATGGGTCCAATGGGTGGGAATGTCAAAAATAGGAGGCGATCCTTTATGAAAATGACTCATTTTGTCAATATCAATAAAGAAATTCCCCCATATCCTCATGAATCGCATAATACTATGTTATTGCCGCTGCTTGGGTTGGCTCTATTTACTTTGTGTGTTGGATCTATAGGAATTCCTTTCGATCAAGGAGGAATGGATTTAAATTAAATAGGAATATCTTATCCAAATGGTTAACTCCGTCTATAAATCTTTTACATCAAAATTCGAACAATTCTGCGGATTGGTATGATTTTCTTACAAATGCAACTTTTTCAGTCAGTATAGCCTATGTAGGAATCTTTGTAGCATTCTTTTTTTATAGGCCTGTTTCTTCATCTTTACAGAATTTGGACTTAATCAATTCATTTGTGAAAATGAGTCCTAAGAGACTTCTTTGGGACAAAATAATCAATGTGATATATACTTGGTCATCAAATCGTGCTTACATAGATCTTTTTTATTCAACAACCTTAAGTAGGGGTATAAGAGGATTATCCGCACTAACTCATTTTTTTGATAGACGAGTAATTGGTGGAATTACGAATGGGAGTGGTACGACAACCTTCTTTGTAGGAGAAGTTATAAAATATGTAGGGGGGGAAGAATCTCTTCTTATCTATTCTTCTATTTCTCCTATGTATCAATCTTTTTATTAATTTATTTACTTTACTCATTTTTTTGAGTAAAAAATGAGTAAAGTAAAGTAGATCTTTCTTTTACAATACCTTAGTTAGGTAATTTGGATCTCCTTTACATCCGCGCTTGAATCGTTCCCCAGCCCGCCTTTGAAGCGCCTTGCGGAACGCCCTTTATAGCTCCAGTAGTAACTGGTGCTGGCGGCTCCATTGAAT